ACAACATTATCTATTTATATCTAGATAGCAAGAATTGTCTATAATAGAAAAAGAATACTTGTTTAGTTCTATATCAAAACAAGATATACAAATTTCCAATAGACCAATAGATTAAATGAAATCTTAAAAAATCCCACGACAATTCGGTATATTATTTTTTCATTAAATCCATGTATATTCTATTTTAGTCGTTTCATTCGCGAGGAGCCGTATGAGGTGAAAATCTCATGTACGGTTCTGTAGTAGAGATGGAATTGAGAAAGAACCATCAACTATAACCCCAAAAGAACCAGATTCCGTAAACAACATAGAGGAAGAATTAAAGGAATATCCTCTCGAGGTAATCATATTTGCTTCGGTAGATATGCTCTTCAGGCACTTGAGCCCACTTGGATCACATCTAGACAAATAGAAGCAGGGCGGCGGGCAATGTCACGAAATGCCCGCCGTGGTGGAAAAATATGGGTACGCATATTTCCAGACAAACCGGTTACAGTAAGACCTACAGAAACACGTATGGGGTCAGGAAAAGGATCTCCCGAATATTGGGTAGCTGTCGTTAAACCAGGTAGAATACTTTATGAAATGGGTGGAGTCACAGAAAATATAGCCAGAAAAGCTATTGCAATAGCAGCATCCAAAATGCCTATACGAACTCAATTCATTATTTCGGCATAATAATTAGAACCAAAGGAAAGAGGTCTTTGGGATGAAAAAAAACAATTGCAATTGTAGGTTTCTTTTTTTTTTTTTGATACACAATATTTCTTTTTTTTACTTCGCCCTTTGCACTGAAAGAACAGAGAAAAAAATGATATGATTCAATCTCAAACCCATTTGAATGTAGCCGATAACAGCGGGGCCCGCAAATTGATGTGTATTCGAATCATAGGAACTAGTAATCGACGATATGCTTATATTGGTGACGTTATTGTTGCTGTAATCAAGGAAGTAGTACCAAATACACCTTTAGAAAGATCAGAAGTGATTAGAGCTGTAATTGTACGTACTTGTAAAGAACTCAAACGTAACAACGGTATGATAATACAATATGATGATAATGCTGCGGTTGTCATTGATCAAGAAGGAAATCCAAAAGGAACTCGAATTTTTGGTGCGATCGCCCGGGAATTGAGACAGTTAAATTTCACTAAAATAGTTTCATTAGCACCCGAGGTATTATAAGACGAGATCGTGATATATTTCTAGTATTTGAATGAAATAGATTAATTAATAGATTGATTATGTCTCACGCATATACCTTTTGTAATTATTATAAATATTCTAATAAATTAATAAATATTAATTAATAAATATTCGAATTATTTTAGAAATTCTAAATATCAAAATATTTAATAATTCAAAAAGAAAATCAATATTCAATTAGAAATATAAAATAGAAATTTTTATATTATTATATATCTAAATATATAATCTAGAAATAAAATTCTATATCTTAATAAAAAAAAAGATATAAAATAAAAAAATAGCATGTTGATTATATCAAAAGTCAAGGGCAACAATTTTATCATGGGTAAGGACACCATTGCTGACATAATAACCTCTATACGAAATGCTGACATGAATAGAAAAGGGACGGTTCGAATACCATCTACTAACATAACCGAAAACATTGTTACAATACTTTTCCGAGAAGGTTTTATTGAAAACGTGAGAAAACATAGGGAAAGCAAGAAAGATTTTTTAGTTTTAACTCTACGGCATAGAAGAAATAGGAAAGGATCATATAAAACTATTTTGAATTTAAAACGAATCAGTAGACCTGGTCTACGAATCTATTCTAATTATCAACGAATTCCTAGAATTTTAGGAGGGATGGGGATTGTAATTCTTTCTACTTCTCGAGGTATAATGACAGATCGAGAGGCTCGATTAGAAAGAATCGGCGGAGAAATTTTATGTTATATATGGTAATCTTTCTGATATCCGAATTATATGAGAAACTTACATACATTTTTCATACATTTTTGTGAAAAAAGAGAGAGAAAAGGCGGGTTTCTAATATCACTCCTCATAATTAGGGAATATGGGAAGGGGTTTTAACTGGAATTAGGAATAAAAGAAACAAATGAATTCATGAGGGTTTAATTACTGAATCATTTCCCAATGGTATGTTCCAGGTTTCTTTCTATAATGAAAATACGATTCTAGGTTATGTTTCCGGAAGGATTCGACATAGTTTTATACGTATACTACCGGGAGATAAAGTCAAAATGGAAGTAAGTCGTTTTGATTCAAGCGGAGGGCGTATAATTTATAGACCCCGGAACAAAAATTCGAATGATTAGACTGTTTTTCAACTTCAACATTCTTTTTTTATGGGATACAATTAGAAATTAAAAATTTCAGGAAACCCTATTTTCTTCCAATAAATAGATTCGGAATTCAGTTAAGGAATGACAAATATGAAAATAAGGGCCTCCGTTCGTAAAATTTGTGAAAAATGTCGACTGATCCGTAGACGCGGACGAATTATAGT